AAAGATATCCAAAATTATATAGAAATCACTATCCTACCCTTAGCTTTTATTTCCTTAATTTAATTGAATTTCGCTTGATTAGGGGAAAGTTCTTTAAAAACCTCTGCCTTTTTTAAAATATCCTGAACAGTTCCTGTAGGCTGAGCGCCTTTTTCAAGGAAATAGAGAATAGCGGGAACGTTTAAATAAGTTTGATTCTTGATCGGATCATAAAAACCCACTTTCCGAAGATCTCTTCCTTCTCTTCGGGATCGAACATCAATTGCAACGATTCGATAGACGGCTCATCGGGATAGATGTAGATGAAAAAGAACCCCCCCCCCTAGAACCGTATAGGAAGTTTTCTCTTCGTACGGCTCGAGAAAAAATGATTCGAAGTTTTGTCTATGGATAAAATTCTAATAAATAGGAAAGGAATCCGTAAAATAAATTAGCCTATAATTTAACTCATATTTATTTAGCACCCTTCCTGAAAAAATAAAAAATCATTTGTACTCATAACTCAAGTTGAATAATTCTCAAATATCTTAAAGATTTTTATTTAAGATATTTTTTTATTGAGTGGTCTTTAACCCCCCTTTTGTCTCGTTTAAAATCTATTTGGATTCTTTATTCGGATCCGTGAGACAATTGAAGTGGTGTTTCCTTGTTCTGGGATCCTTTATCTTTGTTTTAAATCCTTGGGTTTAGACATTACTTCGGTGCTTCTTAATCCTTTCAAAATGGTAGCAACATACCCCTTTTGTGATTTCTTTCTATCAAAGAATCATACCGACGGTTGATTCGCGCGCGATACACTGTGGATCGAAAAAAGTTTTAGCCGTTCCAACAAATTTTTTTGAATTGTAAATTTGCTCGAATCGGATCCTTTCAATTTCTATATCGAAGATATACTTACGAAGTTGTTCCAATTTATTGATTGGCATTAACCCTAGATCGTTGCCCCTGAGAAATTAATCAATACTTTCTACTCGAGCTCCATCATGAACTATTTACATTACAACCCAATAAAAAAAGAAGGGTTCTAGTAGAATAGAACAAACGACGTCGAGCCAAGAGCACCTTCATTCCTATATAAAATGGTGGATGTAAGAATAAGAATCCACACCGGATCGTGTCCTTCAAGTCGCACGTTGCTTTCTACCACATCGTTTTAAACGAAGTTTTACCATAACATTCCTCTAATTTGGAACCAGTATGGAATTGATTCAATTATGGAATCATGAATAGTCATTGGTTCAGTCGGTACAGAGACATAGTAATTTATATTTTTTCTTATCTACATAGATAATAAATATTTTTCTGAAAAAATCTTAGCAAGACCCCTCTTTTTTATATGAAGGAAACATTTTTCTATAAATCTCTATCTAAAAAAAAATATATAATAGAAATATGAAGAAATATAAATATAGAAATAACATAACTAACAGAAATAACACGAATAAATAAATTCTATTTGACTCTGCCTCTTCAAGTGACTCAATAAGATAGACTGACCCATTTCCAACTTCCCAAAGATTCAACCCATAAGGAATCATTACAAATCTTGATAATTGAAAAAGTTTCCTACTTATACATCCTTATACATCATTATTTGAGTCAAGTTTTACAGTAAAGACTATATTTGATTATCATAAGAAAGATAAATCTATTTTTCTTTTCGAGTCGAATTGTCAATGATTTAAAGCAAATAAGATAAATAGATCGAACAATAAAAATAAATATCATTGTTAAATATTTAAATTTTAATATTTTAGGGATGCAAATTATTTTTCACAAAAATGGAAAGACTATTGTCACTGAAATAGGATAACAATACATACCTATAGGCTAAGCACTTCCTCGTTTTATATGTATTTTCATATTTTATTTAACCTGAGGTTAAGTAATCTTTCTGCAACTGTGATCTATGCCCCATCTTATCTGGATCACAAAAGGATTCAGTTACATTTGCATGTCATTTGAACCAGATTTAGTTCAGTTTGTGAAAAACTGAGATATGATTACGAAAAGAATCATTCAAAATCAGAAAAGAAAGAAGAATCATATTCTATCCAATATTAGGCCTTGAAATAGAATCTTGTTGAACAAAAAAGCTGTATTCGGATACAATGAATATGCTCTGGGACGGAAGGATTCGAACCTCCGAATAGCGGGATCAAAACCCGTTGCCTTACCACTTGGCTACGCCCCATTTATATTTTTATTGGACACTAATAAAGAATAATATTGGTATTAAGTGTTCGTCAATTCCAGTCCAACTATCTATAGAAAATCTTTATTCTTTATAGAATATATTATAGATTCGTGCTAGGATTTTGACATGTGTATATCTAGAATTCAACTGAATTTATTGATCATTACATATAATTCAATTAAGATATTGTATGAAAGTATGATTTCTTCTATTCTCCTTTGAGAATTGGAGGATTTTTGATTGGGTGGAAAAAGAAGGATTTTTTTGTCTACCTTACTTTCTTCATTTTTCCTTATATCAATAACTCAATCAAAATGCAATAATCTCGACGAACAAAATGTCTGTTATGCTTAATATCTTTAGTTTGATCTGTCTTAATTCTGCCCTTTATCCGAGTAGTCTTTTCTTCGCCAAATTGCCCGAAGCCTATGCTTTTTTGAATCCAATCGTAGATATTATGCCAGTAATACCCCTGTTCTTTTTTCTTTTAGCCTTTGTTTGGCAAGCTGCTGTAAGTTTTCGATAAGATCTTTAATACTATCCTAGAAAATTCATGATTTATTCGAGAAAAATTATAACAATTGATAAGATCAAATAAGTCTGACAGTATGAACCTTCGATTCAAACATTGAAATTCTTGGATAGCTGCGAAAAATCTGGTTCGCCCCATTTCCCGATTCTAACCCTTTTTCCGGCGAAAGACCTTATTAGGTTAGGGTTCCTTACAATATCTAATTGTGGGTATGAAAGTGATTTGCGGTAATCAAAGACTCTTATTACAAATTTCAACTTCATTTGAATTTATGAACATTCTTTTCTATTTCTAGAATTCATTTCTTGGTGTCAAAATAGGATATGTGATATAAAAATGGAGGATCTATTATCTTTTCTCGTTTTCCTTTTTCAAAAAATGATCTTGGAGGTTGTGTAATGCTTACTCTCAAACTTTTCGTTTACACAGTAGTAATATTCTTTGTTTCTCTCTTCATCTTTGGATTCCTATCCAATGATCCAGGACGTAATCCTGGACGTGAAGAATAAAATAAAAAATTCGTTTTTCTTGCTTGATTTTACAATTTTATTAAGATTTTGTTTTATCTATTCCACACGTTTAACTAGTAAAATAAAAAAAAAGGGGGTTGCGAAATTTGAAAGAAAAAAATGGAAAGTCATCAACGGAAACGGAAAGAGAGGGATTCGAACCCTCGGTACGAATAACTCGTACAACGGATTAGCAATCCGCCGCTTTCGTCCACTCAGCCATCTCTCCCAATTGAAAAAGATAATTACTATCTTACATTACACATCAAGTAAGGATTAAAGAAAGTATTTCTTTGACATTCTTTATCGTTATTATATAATTAGCAATTCCATTTAGATGCTCGAAAGATCCAAATAGAAAGATAAATAAGGAAGACCTTCTTGCTTTTATTTTGTTCGAAGTGCCTTTTGGACCTGGCCCGGTCAATACCCAGCCGGGCCTTTTTTTGTTCCAACAAATTCCCTTTATTTATAGGCAATATAAAAAAGATACCCAATTTGGTATCTGTGTAACAATTTACGCTCTGGGGTTTACATATACTTATAATTTTTGTTATAATGGAAATTGAGAAGGATTTTTGATTCAAAAGAATCAATACTGATTAAGTATGTATCAATTTGTATTTTCTTATGTCATTAGGCAAACCAAATTTTAGATTCAAACCCAAGAATCATTCAGGAATTCTCCGTCAACGAATAGTTAATGGTTCACATTTGTCATAAATTTTGTCTTTTTTGGATGAAAATATACATTTGATTTTTCAATAGAAAAGTGAGGGGAAGTTTTTCGGCATTGTGCGTTTTGAGATACTATACAATCAATCGAAGGGGTGGATCAAATACAATCAAAAGGGTAAAAATCAAAAGGGTAATTAAAGGGTTTATTTTCTAATTTTTCTAAATTTAGAAAAAGGATTAAAAAAAGGATGCAAGATGCAAGTACAATAAACTAAAGTTTAGTAATCCAACCCAAAAAAAAAGGGAAAATTTTCTACTATTATGTATCGTTTTGGCGGCATGGCCGAGTGGTAAGGCGGGGGACTGCAAATCCTTTTTCCCCAGTTCAAATCCGGGTGCCGCCTCATCAACAAACGAATCGAATATAGACTCGCAAGAATCTCTGAGTGTTCAGGCATTGAATCACTATTAGAGTGAGATTGGATGGATAATTTACTTTTTTATAGAAAAAGTATAGAAAAAGTGAAAAAAATCATTTTTTCCCCTCCTGAAGAGTATAATATACTATCTCCCAACTGCTTCAGAGAGACAATCGGGAAAGGGTACGGATTAGATCAAATAGGAAAGAAAAGTATGTAATAGATAGCAATTTCGCTATTTTTACTTATGAAGGCAAAAAAAAAAGGAATGGCCCTCTTATTTTATTACTACATGTTCCATTAGTAACATTCCTTTGTGGTGTCATTGTGTATTTTACTTGTGTTTAGTCTTTGCCGATTAGAAATCATATCATATAGTAATTTTTTAGAAATGGATTTATTTTATTGGTTCATGAATAGTGTTTGGCCAGAATCCCTTTTTGACTCTGGACCATTGATTCTACTATTATTAGTGAGCAATAATGGAATAATTCTATCATAGAGATAAGGGACATAATTCACATGGATATAGTAAGTCTCGCTTGGGCTGCTTTAATGGTAGTCTTTACATTTTCCCTTTCACTCGTAGTATGGGGAAGAAGTGGACTTTAGAAGCACTCCTAATTTAGTTGAGGAATGAAACGGTATCAATTGTTTTATAGATCGTTCTGCAACGCATTTTTTTATTTGAATTGAAATAATTTTCAAATAAAAATATCTTCATTTCGAAATTCCATTGGATTCTAGGGGAGAAATGTATTCTATAACAGTAAAACGATTATTATCGGAATAAATAGATGTATCAAAGAAATAGAATTGGGTCCTACGTCAATTCCATATATGGATTAATAACTACAGATATTGAAGATAAAAGCTAATATAGTACCAACTTTATTAGAAAGTCAAGTACAACTTTATACACTACAATAACACTAATAGAGAGTATGGTAAGAAATAAATTTATTTCTTACTTACCATACTCTCGGATCTCATAGAATACCGCCGATTATAGCCCGTTGATTTCATTTAAGACGCAAAAATAGAATCCTTTTCATTTGATTTCTTCAACTAAAGTAATTAATCATTTTGACTGACTGTTTTTACGTAAATTATAAGTAGAAAAGCAGTAGGAACTAAAATGAACAGTGCAGTAGCAATAAATGCAAGAATATTTACTTCCATAATCTCATCGTTTTTTTTATTTCACAATAACTCGGGATTTAATCCCATAGAGATGATAAATCTTTCACCTGTCAATTCAATGAATGCATTCCCTATCGATGATCTTGAATCGGATCAATATCATGAATAACAATATCTGAGCTATTAAATTAATTCGTCGTCGAGAATTGAATAGTATAACATACGAAGATCTTTTATCCATACCGAATCCAAGATTGGATTCCCGGCCCAATCCAAAATTCCTTTATTTATCCGTCTTTTCTATAACCTACCTTAGGTCTTCCTTGTAGAACCATCAAATGAAGTAGCATCTAACCACCCGTCCCTTTCCATTAACTACAAAACCCCAACAAACAATACAAAGCGAAGTGGAAAAAGAGAGGAATTAGGTTCTAAACGCCGTTTTTTTTTTAATGATCCAATTTTCTTTGGAAGACAAAGAAGTATGATAAAGATGAGTCGCGGGAGCAAAGATGGAATATTCTATCAACTTCACTATTTTAGTTATTTTCATTTTAGTTTAGGGTTTGTTCTTTCTTCGACAGAATCCTGAAAAAAGGGGGGAAAGACCTTCGGAATTAAATTATGCTCTCTGTCCCTTATTTCACAGAAAATGGAGAGGCGAATTGATGTACTTATTGGATCCGTCGGGACTGACGGGGCTCGAACCCGCAACGTCCGCCTTGACAGGGCGGTGCTCTTGCCTATTGAACTACAATCCCAGGGGAATCAGAAGGGATCTAGCAGAAAATTTCGATTCTTTTTTGTTCTCTCGTATCAGGTATTTCTTAATAACAAGAGGGTTCTACCATCTGATGGTAGATTGGCGAATTGTTGGGCCGAGCTGGATTTGAACCAGCGTAGACATATTGTCAACGAATTTACAGTCCGTCCCCATTAACCACTCGGGCATCGACCCAACGCCTAATTTATTTTAGACGATTGAAAATATCATTCCTATGGGCATGATTTACCCCCAGAGGGACTTGAACCCTCGTTATCTCCGTGAAAGAGAGAAGTCGTGAAACCGCTGGACCATAGGGGCCGAGGATCAGCATAAGGAAAACACAAAAAATCGGATAGGTGCAGGCCCCTTTAGGAGATGAATAGGATCAAACCGAAAGACTCGTTAACTATTCTGGGGGTTAATGGTAATCAAACTTTACCATTAAACTATACAATCTTGAAACTTGAAAAAGAGAAAGACGAGAAAGACCAATGAAATAAAGTTTCTGAATCAAACCGAAAAACAAAGGTCGAGAACTTTCTTTCTTCTTTCAGTATTCGCAGTGAGTAACCAAAAGATTATTTTGGTCTGCGCGATGCAATTATATTTCGCCCTAAGTCAGGCTGTCAATTGACCACGGAAAGGAGAGAAAGGAGAGCATTAAACAAAGCAAGAAGACGGCCGGACGAGGTTTTTTTGCGGAAAGGAGAGAAAGGAGAGCATTAAACAAAGCAAGAAGACGGCCAGACGAGGTATTTTTGCACGTGTTTAACGTTTAATAAATACAAATTCAGATGGTTTTCTGGTATTCAATATTCAAGTAGATTAGAATATAAATACCGTTATACATTATAATATAAGAAACTGAATCCGTTTTGATATTCTAAAAAAAATCCTAAAACATAGTAAGCCTCAGTGGGAGAATTCTGTTTCTAGGACTGTTTTATCAATTCCGTTCCATTTGCATCTCTTAAAAATGCCAATTTAAGTTAAGTATAAATTTTTACTCCACCTATCTCATAGATTCCAGTCAAAGATTCATAGAATCGAAATTCCATCATTGTTAGATCTATAGGATTTGATTTGATGGATAATGAGCCAGCCAAAATGGTATTTATTTTTGTTTTTGTTTTTTGGAGAATTCGATATGGATGAGTATAAATCACTGCCAATTTCAAAAGAATCCGGGATAGACGCAATGTCCACAATACCTGGATTTAATCAGATACAATTTGAAGGATTTTGTAGGTTCATTG